TAGAAGAACAGATAATGACTATTTATACCGGAACAAATGGCTATCTCGATTCATTAGAGATTGGACAGGTAAGGAAATTTCTTGTTGAGTTGCGTACTTATTTAAAAACGAATAAACCTCAGCTTCAAGAAATCATATCTTCTACCAAGAAATTCACCGAGGAAGCGGAAGCCCTTTTGAAAGAAGCTATTCAGGAACAGATGGAACGCTTTCTACTTCAGGAACAAGCATAAAAAAATGGATCACTCTTATATCTTTTATATTTTTCAAAATTAGAAAAAAATTAATTTTATAATATTTTCATATATTATTTCATATATTAAATAAAATATATAATATATAGAAGTATCTTGGATTCAATGAAATTTATTCAAAATATCTTTCTTGACATAGAAATATAGAAATAAAAAATATATATTATATATATATATGGAAAAAAATTGCGTCCAATAGGATTTGAACCTATACCAAAGGTTTAGAAGACCTATGTCCTATCCATTAGACAATGGACGCCTTTCATTCCTATTTTTTTCGTATTTTGTACTTCGGATCTCTTGTTCGTAAAAAAATAGCGGGTTGTATGTGAGAAAATTTCAGCAATTGCATATTCAATTCAATGATAGATTAAGATTAAATTAGAAATTCAAAAAAACCATTAATAATTTAATTATTAAAAAGAGAAAGCGGGTAGCGGGAATCGAACCCGCATCGTTAGCTTGGAAGGCTAGGGGTTATAGTCGACGTTGAGTCATCATTTTTAACGTCTCTAATTCAAAACCGAACATGAAACTTTGATTTCATTCGGCTCCTTTATGGTAGATGGATAATTTCCCCGATTTAAGACGTAAACGAAAGAAAAAATTGACCCATAACATCTATGTCAGCCTTTACTGCCTGAATACATTTAAAACTACTCGCTTTATAGATGATCCCTCTAGAGGAGGAGTATTATAACACTCTTTCTAGTTACTTCGTTCTCTATTTCTATTTGAATGAATCCTGAGGAAAAGAATTTTCTTTCCACCGAGCTAAACAATATACCGATGTCTCTAGTAAACCAAAGCCATCATTTAATAGCTATTTTGCTTCAATCTCCCCTCTCTAAAAAAAAATATATAAAATTGAAGATTTAGTTACGATTAGAAAAAAGCTTTCTTCATCCATAGATCCTTTTACGCATTCAATTGGAAGTATTGATCCAATAAAAAAATTATGTTTCGTAATTTCATAATCCAATTTTTTTCAATTTATAATTGATCCTTGTATAAAATATAAAAAGCACGAGAATGTATATTATTCCCCGAATCTGTCATTGAGAGGTAAAGAATTTAATCCTTTTAAGAAATAAAGTTTTTTATCGGAATATGAAGAAAACCGAAGGACCCCTTAACTATGTAAGGGGTTATATAGAACGAATCACACTTTTACCACTAAACTATACCCGCTACAATGCGATTATTATATATAAATGGATCTTTTGTCGAATTGGATGTAATCAATATAGGATCAGACACGAGTTATGAAAAATGAAGTGTTGACGTGTTTTGTTGGGTACTTAATGTCATTAAGAAAAGGGTGCGGGTGCTCATTAAAAAAAAATTCTTTTGCTGTAGGAATTTTGACAGATACGGCTCAGCAAAACCACTTAAGTCATAACATCAAAATGCATTGTGCAAGAATCCAGTGTTTTTATTGTAATCCAGTAAATAAAAACTACGAAGAAAAAATAAGAAATGATACTTGAATTCCCTATCATAGGAATAGAAAGAATACTTCTTATAATTTCTGATTGTTGTTGTTGTTTCAATAACATTTTTCAATTCAGCAAATTATCTAGGATTAATTATTTATATCTATGATTCAGTGGAACAAAAAAAGGCCCGGCTAGGTACTGACCCGGCCAGGCCACGGGAATCAAAAAAGCCCTTAGCGAACAAAACTAACGAGGTATTCTTTTTTTTATCAGAAATTTGTCTTTCAAGCCCGTACTTTAGAGTTGGAATTGCTGATAAACGTGATATATATATAAATTTTATTTTAAATTATATAACTTTTTTTTATATAGATAGATTTTTTTTTTTTTAGGATTAAATTAGAATTAATTAGAGATATTAATTCTAATCAACTAGCTTTGTAAGATATTTAAGATATAAGTAGATTTTAATAAGGATAAAGAGATAATTTCAAGCCTTACTTTATATGTAATGTAACATAGTTATTAATATGTAATGTAACATAGTTATTATCCGTTTTCAATTGGGAGAGATGGCTGAGTGGACTAAAGCGTCGGATTGCTAATCCGTTGTACGAGTTATTCGTACCGAGGGTTCGAATCCCTCTCTTTCCGTTTCTCTGGATCACTTGATATTTTAGTTATCTTTCGAATTGATCGAACTCCCCCCCTTTTTTTTAGCTAAAATCCTAAGAAAAAAATAAAGCAAGCAAGGAAAAGCATTATTTGATCCTAATCCTTATTCTTCACGTCCAGGATTACGTCCTGGATCATTAGATAAGAATCCGAAGATGAAGAGAGAAACAAAGAATATCACTACTGTGTAAACGAAGAGTTTGAGAGTAAGCATTACACAATCTCCAAGATCTATTTTTTTTTTTTAGAGAATAGATTCTCCATTTTTATACCACATATCATATTTTGACACCATGAAAGGAAGTACTTTTTAGTTTTTCGAAAAGGTTTTTCCTTAGTAAAATTCCACTTTTTTTTTATACCCGCAATACCTAATTGTTGGATACCTTATATAAGGTCTTTGACGACAAAAGAAAAAGGTCATAATGAGGAAATGGGGTGATTCAAGATTTATTGCCGCAATTCAAGAATTTCAATGTTTGAACTAAAGGTTCATACTGTAAGACTTGCATTAGATGATTTTATCAATTGTTATAATTTTTTTCTTGAATACTTGATTGAATAAATCATTAAGTTTGCTAGGACAGTCTTCAAAATTTCATCGAAAACTTACAGCAGCTTGCCAAACAAAGGCTAAAAGAAAAAACAGCAAAGGTATGACCGGCATAAAATCGACAATTGGATTTAAAAAAGAGTAGGCCTCGGGTAATTTGGCAACGAAAAAACTACTCGAATAAAGGGCAGAGTTAAGACAGATACCGATCAAACTAAACATATTAAGCATAACAAAGATTTTTTTCTTGGAGATAATTGTATTTTGATTGAGTTATTGATATCTTATTGATATAAGGCAATAAATAATGAAGAAAGTAAAGTAGACCAAAAAATCTTTTCAACCCACTCACCCAATCAAAAGCTTTCAATTCTCAAAAGAGAATATAAGAAATCAGACGTTTATACAATACAATATCTTAATTAAATTATATGTAATGATCAATCAAGTCCAGTTTAATTCTATATTATATCTAATTGCATAGATATGTATTTGCATTGGAATTGACGAATAACCAACACTCATATTAGTGTTTATTAGTGCGGAATTAAAATGGGGCGTGGCCAAGTGGTAAGGCAACGGGTTTTGGTCCCGCTATTCGGAGGTTCGAATCCTTCCGTCCCAGAGCACAGATTATATCATATCCCGTTATATCCGGAAAACTCTTGCTTTTTTTTTTACCAAGACTCTCTTTAAAGATCTTTAATTTTAATATATATATTAATATATATATATATGTATCCGTCTGAATCTCATTAACAAACGATCGATCAAGTAAATTACATATGTAACAGGTCTGTTTTCTTTGCACCTAGTTTTTAGGCATTTGGGTCTAAGAGTTCAAAATTGTTGTAACATTTGAGGCGAGGGGTTATTCATAACATTACATTCTATTAAATTTTTTTATATTTATAGATTCGAGAAAGGTTACAGAAAACTTATGGAACCTCAAGTCAACGTCAACTACAATGCATGGTATGTATTGTTAGCATTCTATTTCCGTAACAACGGCCTTTTTTTTGGTGAAAAATAAACTTATGATCCTTTAAATGGGAATCGTCAATTCTAGAATATCCGGAATGAAATTACTTGCAGTGACAGTTTTTCCATTTATCTGATAACTATGGGCTTAATAAATTAGTGCTGAGACGTTTTCAGAAACTAACTACCCATTCATATCTAGTTCGATTATAGAAGGACAAAAGTTTAGGTTTTTTATTATTCACTGATCGAACTAATGACTATTCATGATTCCATAATTGAATCAATTACATACTGGTTCCAAACTAGAGGAATGTTATGGTAAAACTTCGTTTGAAACGATGTGGTAGAAAGCAACGTGCGACTTGAAGGACATGATCAGCTGTGGATGTAAGAATCCACCATTTTATTAAAAATAAAAGTGCTCTTGACTCGACATACTTTGTTCTGCTCGACTAGAAGAACCCATCAGTTTTTTCTTGGGTTGTAATGTAAAAAAAAAAGGGTAATTTAATTATAGTGACATGATGGAGCTCGAGTAGAAAGTATTTATTCATTTCTCAAGGGTAAGGGTCTAGGGTTAGTGTCAATTAATAAGTTTGAACAACTTCGTAAATATAGTTTCTATATAAAAATTGAAAGGATTCAATTTGAGAAAGTTTCAAATCGTCAAATTTGTTGGCCTCGGTAAAACTTTTTCAACCAAAAGTGGAACATGCGTGAATCAACCGTTATGATGATTCTTTGATAGAAAGAAATCACAAAAAAAGGTATGTTGCTGCCATTTTGAAAGGATTAAGGATCACCGAAGTAATGTCTAAACCCAATGATTCAAAGAAACGATAAAGGATCCTGGAACAAGGAAACACCATTTTTCATTGTCTCAACAACTAAATCTGAAGAATAAAACAGATTTTAAACGAGACAGGAAGGGGGCTAGAGACCACTCAAAAAATGAAATAGCTTAGGGATTGTGAGCTATTTGAGAGTTATCCCACTTGAGTTATGAGTACAATTTTTTTTCATTTAGAAAAAAAAAACTTTAATCTTTAATCCTAGTCTAATTGATTTAATGATTTTATGGATCTATTTGCCATTCTAATTTCATAACCTCGAATCCTTTTTTCTCGAGCCGTACGAGGATAAAACTTCTTATACGTTTCTAGGGGGGGTATTTTCATCTATCCCAATGAGCCGTCTATCGAATCGTTGCAATTGATGTTCGATCCCGAAGGGAGGGGAGAGATCTCCGGAAAGTTGGTTTTTATGATCCTATAAAGAATCAAACTTATTCAAATGTTCCTGCTATTCTATATTTCCTTGAAAAAGGCGCTCAACCTACAGGAACTGTTCATGATATTTCAAAGAAGGCAGAGGTTTTTAAGGAACTTCGCTTTAATCAAACAAAATTAAAATAATGAAATCCAAAGAGTATAACTTTTTCTCTACTTCTCTCCTATTCCGCCTTTTCGTGTTGTTCCCATAGAATCCCTTATTCTAGTGGTATATAACGACAAAAAAAGAAAAAAGAGAAGGTGGATATTCAAAAAATCGAGTGACTAGATGACGGATCTCGAAATATAAAATTATGACATTACCTGCAATCGACTTGTTTTCGTTGGAACTCTACTAACAAATAATAATAACCACGGAATAAAACTTGCTTATTAGCTCGACTTATATTGATTGAATAACTCGGGTTTTTTGTTTATTGCTTTGTTATTCCTTGATCTACTATCTACACCTTTTTGTATCTATGTAGTGCTAATCCAACACCAGTCCTTATATTTAATATTATATTATAGTAAAATAGAATTGCTTTACATTTTAACCACTGTATTCTTTTCGTAACATTTATATTGACAACAGTGTATCGAACAAATATAATTTGATCGTGTATGTATAAATATAAATAAGATTTATATTGCCGTGCCATAGGTTCGTTTTTTTTACTGTATTGACATTTACACATCCTAACACATCCTAATTGTTTAAAATTTTTGGGGTTGCTAACTCAACGGTAGAGTACTCGGCTTTTAAGTGCGGCTAGTTTCGTTTACACATTTGGATGAAGCAAGGGATTCGTCCATACCATTGGTAGAGTTTGTAAGACCACGACTGATCCTGAAAGGGAATGAATGGAAAAAATAGCATGTCGTAGCAATAGATAATTCTGATAATATAATATTGTATTCTTACCGGATCAATACAAAGACTTGTTTGAAGTCTTGGAGCGGGACGGAACAAAATGAATTTAAAATTGGGTCGAGTAAATAAATGGATAGAGTCCTATGGCTCTAATTATATTATAGGGAAACAAAAAAGCAACCGGCTTCTGTTCTTACTTTGACTTTGAATGATTACCCGATCTAATTAGATAGACGTTAAAAATGGATTAGTGCCTGATGCGGGAACAACTTCTCCTATGAGTGGATTATCCTTTTTTTTTAATGAATCCTAACTATGTCGCTATTCTCCATTATATTATGCATTGGAGAGGAATGTGTAGAAGAAGCAGTATATTGATAAAGATAATTCGTTCCAAAATCAAAAGAGCGATTGGATTTAAAAAATAAAAGATTTCTAACCATCTTGTTATCCTATAACGAACATAAACCTAGTAGATGAAAAAAAAGAGGATAGAGAGCCTGTTGATGAGCTTACCTGTCTCCGAGGTATATATTATTTTATTATTATACTACCTTGTTTTGACCGTATCGCACTATGTATCATTTGAATCCAAGAAGTAGCCTATGCCTATTTTTGGTTCAAATCTAATTTCAAATGGGGGAATTTCGACGATATTTTGAACTTGATAAATTTTTGCAACAGGACTTCTTATATCCGCTTATCTTTCACGAATATATTTATGCACTGGCTCATGATCATGTTTTAAATAGATTCATTTTAGTGGATAATTTTGGTTATGATAATAAATCCAGTTCACTAATGGTGAAACGTTTAATTACTCGAATGTCTCAACAGAATCCTTTGCTTATTTCTGCTAATGATTCAAACAAAAAAAAATTGTTGGGGCATAACAAAAATTTATATTCGCAAATGATATCGGAGGGCTTTACGGTTATTGGGGAAATTCCCTTTTCCCTAAGATTAGTATCTTCCGTAGAAAGGAAAGAAGAAATAGGAAAATCTCATAATTTACGATCAATTCATTCACTATTTCCTTTTTTAGAAGACAATTTTGTACATTTAAATTATGTGTCAGATATACTAATACCCTACCCCATCCATCTAGAAATAGTTGTTCAAACTCTTCGCTCCTGGTTGAAAGACGCCTCTTCTTTGCATTTATTACGCTTCCTTCTCTATGAGTATCAGAATTGGAATAGTCTTATTATTCCAACTCCAAAAAAACCAAGTTCCATTGTTTCAAAAAGGAATCAAAGATTATTCTTGTTTCTATATAATTCTTATGTATGTGAATATGAATCCATCTTCTTTTTTCTTTGTAACCAATTTTCTCATTTACCATCAACATCTTCTGAAACTCTTTTTGAGCGAACTTTTTTCCATGGAAAAATAAAAGCTCTTGTAGAAGTCGGTTCTAATGATTTTCCGCCCGTCCGGTGGTTGTTCA